AATTGATCAGATTCGGGGACGTTCTTATGAGGAAACACTCATGATACTGGAACTAATGCCTTATTGGACATCTTATCCAATTTTAAAATTAGTTTATTCTGCAGCAGCAAATGCTAGTCATAATATGGGTTTAAATGAAGCTGATTTATTTATTAGTAAAGCTGAAGTCAATAGAGGTGCTATTGTAAAAAAGTTAAAACCCCGGGCTCGAGGACGTAGTTATCTGATAAAAAAAACCACTTGTCATATAAAGATTTCTTTAAAATCTAAAATTTAGATTCCTATTTAGAAAAAAATGGATGGAAAAAGAATATAAAAATATGGGACAAAAAATAAATCCACTTGGTTTCAGACTTGGAACAACTCAAAGTCATCATTCTTTTTGGTTCGCAAAATCAAAGAATTTTTCCATGGGTCTACAAGAAGATGAAAGAATACGGAATTGTATTAAGGACTATGTAAAAAAAAATAAGAAAATATCCTCAGGTTTCGAAGGAATTGCCCATATAATAATTCAAAAAAGAATAGATTTGATTCAGGTCATAATCTACATTGGATTTCCCAACTTATTAATAGAAGGACGGACACGGGGAGTCGAAGAATTACAGATGAATGTACAAAAAAAGTTTCATTCTGTAAACCGGAGACTCAATATTGCTATCACAAGAATTGAAAAGCCTTATGGACAACCTAATATTCTTGCAGAATATATAGCTTTACAATTAAAAAATAGAGTTTCATTTCGAAAGGCAATGAAAAAAGCTATTGAATTAACTGAACAAACGGGTACAAAAGGAATTCAAGTGCAAATTGCAGGACGTATAGACGGAAAAGAGATTGCACGTATCGAATGGATCAGAGAAGGCAGGGTTCCCTTACAAACAATTCGCGCTAAAATTGATCACTGTTCCTATACAATTAGAACTATCTATGGAGTCTTAGGCATCAAAATTTGGATATTTGTAAACCAAGAATAAGAAAATAAGAATAATGGACCTTTCTTTATCTCGCCATTCTGCTCATCGATAAAAAAGATTTCTAAACTCTTTTCTTATTTTTTTCTTAATCAAAGAAAAACAAACAATTATAATTCTATAAGGTTGAATAAAAATTTGATTTACCCTTTGATTTCATTTAGATTTTATTATAATTGCTATGCTCAGTGTGTGACTCGTTAGTTTTTTCTTTAGAGTTTAGAATTTATATTGAAAAAAAAAAGAAACAGTCTGACCCGACTATAAACTTAGTAACTATCAAAACTAAAGAAACTCAAAACTAAAAACCAACTTATTGCTTCATATTGTCGAGATCCCAAGAAACAGTCACTATATGACTGAATCGATCATATAGTTGTAGCAACTGAAATTCTTTTAATAAAAAATAAATATGATTATGAATTGTGAAAAAAAAAGGGGGATGTGGAAAAATGGAAGGATGATAGAAAGAGAGAATAAAGATATCAATGATATATGATTCCCATATGTATGGTTTATGAAGAATTAACCCATAAAAAAATAAAAAAGGCAGTGTTATAAAGCATCAACATCAATATATAATAAAAATAAAAAATATCTCATTACAATAGAATAAGAAATATACAAATAAAAAATAGAAACTATAGAAGAAAATAAATGAAATTAAAATAATAATCTAAATAATTTAAAAATAATTTAATCAATATGGATAATATAGTCTATTATGTAAGATATCAAAGATAGAAGAATAGATAATCTAAATAATAGAAAATAGAGAATAATTTAATTGAGCTTCGGGTTAAGAAAAACTGAGGAGATTAACTCGCAAACAAATAACAAATTTTGGTGAGAGCTCCATTGCAGAGTTCAAGCCTAAGCATTAATAGAGAAGCTATGGGAACGATGGAACCCGTGATTACCATAGGATTTTCTTGAAAACGAATCAATCCTAATGATTCATTGGGTAGGATGGCGGAATGAACCAAAAAAAATATATTTATTCTGAATGGTCATGAATTGACCCTACAAATGAAGGAGGAAAGAGTCAATATTCGCCCGCGAAACTTTTCTTTATTTTTCTTTAATTTCAGAATTTCTTTTATTTTTTATTAGAAATTTTGATAAAAGAAAAAGATAAAAGAAAATAGAAATACATGTGTATATTGTTTATATATATAATATTTATAATATTATTTATTATTGAATATTTATTATTGAATCATTTAATTCGTGAGGAGCTGGATGAGAAGAAACTCTCATGTCCGGTTTTGCAGTAGAGATGGAATTAAGAAACAACCATCAACTATAACCCCAAAAGAACCAGATTTCGTAAACAACATAGAGGTCGAATGAAGGGAATATCTTGCCGAGGCAATCAGATTTGTTTTGGCAGATACGCTCTTCAGGCACTTGAACCTTCTTGGATCACAGCTAGACAAATAGAAGCAGGGCGAAGAGCAATGACACGATATGCGCGTCGTGGTGGAAAGATATGGGTACGTATCTTTCCCGACAAACCTGTTACTGTGAGACCTACAGAAACACGTATGGGTTCGGGCAAGGGATCCCCCGAATATTGGGTATCCGTTGTTAAACCGAGCCGAATACTTTATGAAATTAGTGGAGTATCAGAAACTGTAGCCAAAGCTGCTATGAAAATAGCAGCATGCAAAATGCCTATACGAACTCAATTTGTTATTTCAGGATAGGTAAACAAAAGTAAAAGAAGAAGTAGTATGGATAATGAAAAAAAAAACTGCGGATTTCTTTATCTCTGGACAGACAATATTTCTTTTTTTTTCATTATCCCTTGCATTTAAATAAGAGATTCAAATAAAAATGATATGATTCAACCTCAGACCCTTTTGAATGTAGCGGATAACAGTGGAGCTCAAGAATTGATGTGTATTCGAATCCTAGGAACTGGTAATCACCGATATGCTCATATTGGCGATGTTATTGTTGCTGTAATAAAAGAAGCAGTGCCCAACATGCCTCTAGAAAGATCAGAAATAATTAGAGCTGTGATTGTACGCACGTGTAAAGAACTCAAACGTGACAACGGCATGATAATACGATATGATGACAATGCAGCGGTTATCATTGATCAAGAAGGAAATCCAAAAGGAACTCGAATCTTTGGTGCGATTGCTCGAGAATTGCGACAGTTAAATTTTACTAAAATAGTTTCATTAGCACCCGAAGTCTTATAGATTCTTATAGATGAAAATAGGATATATCCTATCTATATTCTATATCTATACATAGAATATTCAAATATCTGAAATAGATCTGATTAATAGATTGTGTCTCATGTATATACTTTAAATTTCTAAGAAATTTTAATAATAAAAAATAAAACAAAAAAGAAGCATGTTGATTATATCAAAATTAGAAGGCACCAATAACTATAGTTCATCATGGGTAGGGACATTATTGCCGATCTAATAACTTCTATAAGAAATACTGACATAGATCAAAAAGGAAGAGTTCAAATAGTATCTACTAATATCACTAAAAACATTGTGAAAATACTTTTACGAGAAGGTTTTATTGAAAACGTTCGAAAACATCAAGAAAGTCAAAAAAATTTCTTGGTTTCAACCTTACGACATAGAAAGACTAGGAAAGGGAATAAAATAAAATTAAAGCGTATCAGCCGACCCGGTCTACGAATCTATTCCAACTATCAACGAATTCCTAAAATTTTAGGTGGAATGGGAATTGTAATTCTTTCTACTTCTCGAGGTATAATGACAGATCGAGAAGCTCGACTAGAAAAAATTGGAGGAGAAATTTTGTGTTATATATGGTGATTCTACTGAGGTACCCTAATTTTCTCTTGAACTTACTATTTGTAAAAGAGAGAGGAGAAGTGAATTATAGAACTCTTCCTCTATTAGTTAATACTTAAATGGGGGTTCCCTGGAATGAAAGAACAAAAATTGATTCATGAGGGTTTAATTACTGAATCACTTCCCAACGGTATGTTCCGAGTTCGATTAGATAATGAAGATCTAATTCTAGGTTATATTTCAGGGAGAATCCGACGCAGTTTTATACGTATACTACCCGGAGATAGAGTCAAAATCGAAATGAGTCGTTATGATTCAACCAGGGGACGTATAATTTATAGACTTCGCAAAAAAGATTTGAACGATTAGATCATTCTTTGAAACATCCTTTTCGTAGGGATATAATTTGAAGTTCAAAAATACAAGAAACTAATTTCTGTTTCAAAAAAATAGATTCAGAATGAAAATAAGGAATGATAAATATGAAAATAAGGGCTTCTGTTCGTAAAATTTGTGAAAAATGTCGTTTGATTCGTAGGCGGGGGCGAATTATAGTCATTTGTTCCAATCTGAGACATAAACAGAGACAGGGGTAATCCTTCTCAAGTTCTAAATCAAGAACTTTTTAAAAGAAAAACCCATGTACATGTAAAAAGAAAGGATTCATTTTTATATTAAATAGCTATCCCCGTATCTTTCTGATTCTTCTTTCTTTTTATTTTATTCTTATGAATATGATCTAATAAAATATGACAAAACCTATAGCAAAAATTGGTTTACGTAAGAATGCACGTATTGGTTCAAAAAAGAATGAACGTAGAATACCAAAAGGAGTTATTCATGTTCAAGCGAGTTTCAACAATACTATTGTAACTGTTACAGATGTACGAGGTCGGGTGGTTTCTTGGGCTTCCGCAGGTACTTCTGGATTCAGAGGTACAAGAAAAGGAACACCCTATGCTGCTCAAGCCGCGGCATTTAATGCTATTCGTACATTAGTTGATCAGGGTATGCAACGAGCAGAAGTTATGATAAAGGGTCCAGGTCTCGGAAGAGATGCGGCATTACGAGCCATTCGGAGAAATGGGATGCTATTAAGTTTCGTACGTGATGTAACACCCATGCCGCATAATGGATGTCGCCCCCCTAAAAAAAGACGTGTGTAGAAATAATAATTCAAGAGATTCCAAGAGAAATAAATGATTCAATGATCTGATCCAATAATCATAAATAAAAGAAAAATAATAGTATGGTTCGAGAAGAAGTAGCAGGATCCACTCGAACAGTAAAGTGGAAATGTGTTGAATCAAGAGTAGACAGCAAGCGTCTTTATTATGGTCGTTTTGTTCTGTCCCCGCTTATGAAAGGTCAAGCCGATACCATAGGTATCGCCATGCGAAGGGCTTTACTTGGAGAAATAGAAGGAACATGTATCACACGTGCAACATCTGAAAATGTTCTGCATGAATATTCTACGATAGCGGGTATTGAAGAATCAGTACATGATATTTTAATAAATTTGAAAGAGATTGTATTGAAAAGTAATCTATATGGAGTTAGGGACGCATCCATTTGCATCAGGGGACCTAAATACATAACAGCTCAAGATATTATCTCACCACCTTCTGTACAAATAGTTGACACGACACAGCATATAGCTAACCTGACAGAACCAATTGATTTGTGTATTGAATTACAAATCAAGAGAGGTCGTGGATATCATATGAAATCCACAAATGAATCTCACGATGGAAGTTATCCTATAGATATTGTATCTATGCCTGTTCGAAATGCAAATCATAGTATTCATTCTTATGGGAATGGGAATGAAAAACAAGAGATACTCTTTCTAGAAATATGGACGAATGGAAGTTTAACTCCTAAAGAAGCACTTTATGAAGCTTCTCGTAATTTGATTGATTTATTGATTCCTTTTCTACATGCAGAGGAAGAGTACATGAATTTAGAGGAAAATGAAAACAGATGGAATCTACCCTTTTTTTCCTTTCAAGACAGATTCACTAATCTCAAGAAAAACAAAAAAGGAATTCCATTGACATGTATTTTTATTGACCAATCAGAATTGTCTTCCAGGACCTATAATTGTCTCAAAAGGTCCAATATACATACATTATTGGACCTTTTGAATCACAGTCAAGAAGATCTTATGAAAATGGAATATTTTCGCATAGAAGATATAAAACAGATATTGGGCACTCTACAGAAGAATTTTGCAATTAATTTACCTAAGAAAAAGTTTTCATTTTAAATCCATTGGAATTTTTTAGTTTTTAGAATGAGAAATAAAATAAAAAATAATAGAATAAGTTTTGAATCTACGACACGGTCCATATATTTGCAGAATAGATACATAATAAGATTGATGTATCTAGGGAAGATCCAGAAGAGGATCTTCCTTAGATACCTATGTCGTGTTATTTAACTTTGAAAAAGACCTAAAGTGAGGGATTTATCGATAGGTAAAGTTGCTCCAATACCTAACCAAAGAGCTACTGCGGTACCGATCAAAAATACTGTTGTAGCTACTGGACGACGAAATGGATTTTGAAATTTATTGACATTCTCCAAAAAAGGCACTGTCAATAATCCTATTGGTACTGAAACCATTAAAAGAACACCCAATAATTTATTGGGCACTGTGCGAAGTATTTGAAATACGGGAAAGAAGTACCATTCGGGTAATATTTCCAACGGAGTTGCAAACGGATCCGCCGGTTCACCTATCATTGACGGCTCTAGAACTGCTAAACCCACACTACATGCAATAGTGCCTAGGATTACTACTGGAAAAATATATAAAAGATCATTGGGCCATGCGGGTTCTCCATAATAATTATGTCCCATCCCTTTAGCCAATTTAGCTCTTAATACAGGATCATTCAAATCAGGTTTCTTTGTTATTTGGATAGGTTAACTCTTGTGGATCCATCCCCCAAAAGAACCGGACATGATAATTTTTTATCATCCGGCTCGAGCAAGAATCAAAAGAATCACAGAAATAGATCCATAGAAGACCTATATTTTATACATATCTACATATATAATGTAGAATGACTCTATGTAATAAACTATTTATCAAATTCCATTTCCCCGAGTTTCAACGATTCCTTATTCATTGCAAATAATTCAGTTCTGGCAACAGGGAAATGCTCAATATCCAAGTCGGCTTACAAATTTGATCATGATCAAGTGCTTTTTGGATTGTCTCATATCTTTTGGTTAGTATTTATCCTCACAACATCTCGATTGTATTACATAAACAAAATACAAAGTTTTTACTTGTTACTAATAAAGTATAGCCCCTGTTCTTCCTTAGATCCCTTATTTAACTCCGATAGTATAATAGATCAGGGTCGATGCAAAGGAAATGAATGCATCTACATACTATAAAAAATTTACTAATATTACTATCCAATTAATACGAAATACTAAGACTATCAATTAGTTATATAATTATAATAAATTTACTAAAAAAGAAAATCAAACAAAGTAAATAAATAGAACATTGGATCATTCCACATCACTTATTCTAGGGATCTTACGGAGCCTGTTCATGTATGACATGATTCGGGTATGATCATAGAAAATATTCTCCTCAAGTTAAAACCGGCCTATTCTATGCTACATAAAGGGACTGACATGATGGTTGGATGTGGAGACACGTTGGGTTGTGAATTCCAACTTGGCGGATAAAATCATATATCTGCATGGACCAATCAATAGTTCAAGTCACACACTCCCATAATCCATCCCCTTTTAGGAAAATATACTTCAACTATTCGATTCGTATCAAATAAAAAATACTTCAGAATTGAATAGAAGTATCCAAATAACATGCCTTATTTTTCAATAATACATATTTGTAGCAATAAAAGACTCTTGTTCCTCCCCGATATGATAAATTACAAATATCTATGATCTGCCTTCTCTATAAAGGACCCGAAATACCTTGCTTACGTATCATTGGAAAGTGCATTAACATAAATACGGCAGTAAGAAGAGGCAATACAAAAGTATGTAAACTATAAAAACGAGTCAAAGTGGACTGGCCCACACTAGCACTTCCACGTAATAATTCTACCAAAGGCGATCCTATTATAGGAATAGCTTCAGGTACGCCTGTTACAATTTTTACTGCCCAATAGCCAATTTGGTCCCGAGGTAAGGAATAACCAGTTACGCCAAAAGATGCGGTCAATACAGCCAGAACTACCCCTGTAACCCAAGTTAATTCGCGGGGTTTTTTAAAACCCCCCGTAAGATACACACGAAATACGTGCAAGATCATCATTAGAACCATCATACTTGCTGACCATCGATGAACTGATCGAATTAACCAACCAAAGTTGGCCTCAGTCATTATGTATTGAACAGAGGAAAAAGCCTCTGTAACAGTTGGACGATAGTAAAAGGTCATAGCAAAACCCGTAGCTACTTGTACTAAAAAACAAGTCAGCGTAATCCCCCCTAAACAATAAAATATATTGACATGAGGAGGAACATATTTACTAGTTATATCATCTGCAATCGCTTGAATCTCGAGACGTTCCTCGAACCAATCATATACTTTATTGAGATAGGTAAACCAAGAAAGACTCCCCCTCTTAGAGCCGTATATGAAAATTTCATCTCGTACGGCTCAAGCCGAAACACACAAATACTGGTTTCAACGGATATGGAATAGAGAGTTTCAAACTTCTTGTGGCTTAGCCACTTGACTCGATTTGACCCAAAGATACGAAGTAAGAAAAATCCGGAATCTCTTCTTTGTGATGATAATGCCAAGAAATACAATATCGAGTTGGCTCATCTATCTTTCTTTATGTTAATCGTGACAGGCCTCTTGAATCTTCTCTTCCCTATCTTTTTTTTTTTTGATAGTAATTCTCTTGTTGAGACCCTATGAATCAATTGAAACCTCAGATTCATACTAGAACCACGATGATTTAAGAAAACCAAAGCTAAACTCAAAGGATTTCTGAGTAAAAACCATTTGATCATCACTTCTTCAATGAATGTAATAACTCAACAAAATCTAGAGAAAGAGGTTTCTTTCGGAAGTATGAAGGAAAAAATTGTTTGATTTAGAAAAGACCTATTTCCCGATTTCCATTTTTTTTTTATCCGGTTGCGAGGTCTGAATAATAGGTATGAATCATAGTTCAAATATTTATTTTCTTGATCTATTCTATATAGTCCGTGCTCCAGAGACTAGAATCAATATCTGACGAGGTAGAATCATCTTGATAGAGATGACAGGTCCATTCTCTGTATTATCAATAGGATCAATTATAACAAGTCACACGCTCATATTCCGGAAATGAAATATCGAAACAAATAAATTTCACGATCGAACTACCAGAATGGTCTATAAATCCAAGTCTTAGGTAATCTTAAGTTGAAGTATTAAGTAAGTATAAGTAAAAGAATCTTTTTGATTGAAAAACTAGGACTTACTAGTTTTTATGAACTAATTCATTGAAATTCCATCCAGTAAAACAGATGAATTATAAATTTCTAAAATAATAGATAGAAATATTGCAAATAGAGCCATTGCAACTCCCATAAGTGGTGTAGTCCCCCACCCTGGAGCTACTTTTCCATATTCCGAATTCAATGGTTTCAATAAACTCCCTATGCCAGTTGATCTTGGCCCAGATCTAGAACTATTCTCAACGGTTTTTGTGGCCATAAATCCTCTTTCATCATGGGTTTAAATCTGTTGACTTTGTATACCATTCTGTTGTAGTTGTAAATAAACAACATTATCGTGATCCTTTGTGATCTTGAAATTATTGAAAAATGGAAACAGCAACCCTAGTCGCCATCTCCATATCCGGTTTACTTGTAAGCTTTACTGGGTATGCCTTATATACCGCTTTTGGGCAACCCTCTCAAAAATTAAGAGATCCCTTCGAAGAACATGGGGACTAGTTGAAGTAATGAGCTCCAATATTAATATGGGGGCTCATTACTTCAATGGAAATAATGAAAAATCATTTCATTTTTTTAGTTGGAACTTTAGGTGGTTCTCGAAAAAAGATAGCGAAAAAAATTATCCCTAAAGTCGAAACTAAGAGGAATATATAAACCAATGCTTCCATAGATTCGATCGTGGTTTACAATTATAGCTTCCACACCTATTCATTTTGGATTATTTACTAAAGAAATTCGAATTTGAGATTTACAATTTACTATTACTAACTATTACTATTAGTATCTATATAGTATGTATATATAGATATAGTCATCCATATCTTATTACTATTCGATTATATTCTATTTCGAATTTTTCTATATTATTCTATTTATACATAAAAATATAGAAAAAAAGATAAATATATCAAATATAATGAAATATCTAAATACTAGAATAAAAGAAAAAATAGAGGCAAAAGATGGCAAAGTAATTTTGTATCATACTACTTGTCTCCTTGTAGTTGGATCTCCAATTTTTTGGAATGCTCCAAATTCCACTTGAGCATCCAAATCTGGATCAATACCGGCAAAAACATCTCTGAACAAGGTTCTGGCGCCGTGCCAAATGTGTCCGAAAAAGAAAAGCAAAGCAAACGTAGCATGCCCAAAAGTGAACCAACCCCTTGGACTACTACGAAAAACACCATCGGATTTCAAAGTAGCCCGGTCTAATTCAAAAATCTCACCTAATTGGGCACGTCTAGCATATTTTTTCACAGTAGCAGGATCACTATAAATGACTCCATTAAGTTCTCCACCACAGAATTCAACAGTTACCCCTACTTGTTCAACACTATACTTGGATTCTGCCCTTCTAAAAGGAACATCGGCCCTCACAATTCCGTCTCCATCTACCAAAACTACCGGAAATGTTTCAAAAAAGGTAGGCATACGACGTACAAAGAGTTCACGCCCTTCTTTATCTCTAAATATGGGGTGCCCCAACCACCCAACAGCTATTCCATCCCCATTATCCATTGAGCCTGCTCTGAATAATCCCCCTTTCGCCGGATTATTACCAATGTAATCGTAAAAAGCTAATTTTTCGGGAATTTTAGACCAAGCTTCCGATAAGCTCAAATTTTCGGCTAGTCCGGCCCCAACTCTTCGATATATTTCTTGTTGGAAGTACCCCTGATCCCACTGATAACGAGTGGGACCAAATAATTCGATTGGAGTAGTTGCTGAACCATACCACATAGTTCCAGCAACTACGAAAGCTGCAAAAAAAACAGCAGCAATACTACTGGAAAGCACAGTTTCAATATTACCCATGCGTAATCCTTTGTATAAACGTTGAGGCGGACGGACACTAAGATGGAATAGACCCGCTAATATGCCCAATGTACCTGCTGCAATATGATGAGAAGCTATTCCCCCCGGAACAAAAGGATCAAAACCTTCCGCACCCCACGCTGGATTTACAGATTGTACTTTTCCCGTTAATCCATAAGGATCAGACACCCATATACCAGGACCATATAATCCTGTTACATGAAATGCACCAAAGCCAAAGCAAGCAACTCCTGAGAGAAATAAATGAATTCCAAAGATCTTGGGCAAATCCAAAGAAGGTTTTCCCGTACGTTCATCACAGAATATTTCTAGGTCCCAATACACCCAATGCCAGATAGCTGACAAGAAGCACAAGCCAGAAAACAAAATATGTGCTCCTGCCACGCCTTCATAACTCCAAATGCCCGGATTCATTATAGTTCCTCCCGATATATTCCAACCCCCCCACGAATTGGTTATTCCTAAACGAGTCATGAAGGGTATAACGAACATGCCTTGTCTCCACATTGGATCAAGAACAGGGTCAGAGGGATCAAAAACCGCTAATTCATATAGAGCCATCGAGCCGGCCCAACCAGAAACTAGAGCTGTATGCATTATATGGACAGAAAGTAATCGACCGGGATCATTCAATACAACGGTATGAACACGATACCAAGGCAAACCCATGTAAATACCCCTTTCTGAAAAAGAAATAGACATTATGTAACTTTATCGCATTGGAAAAGACTAGACCGTGTATTTCACCTGTTTGGTAGATTTTTTATAGGAAAGGATTAATATTTATTTGTATTCCCTTCTTTTTATTTTTAATGAAATAGAATTCTTTCTATTTCTTTCTATTTAGAAGAACAAATAGAAACAGATCTTATTCTATACCCAATAAGTACCAATACGCAATGGGAGGATTTTTAGGGAAAAAAATGCATAGATACTTTTTTTAGAATTCGAAATCATTCGAACAATCGGCTGATCCCATCGATCCCCTTCGTTACAATCTTTCTTTATTCATTCTGTATTCCTCTATGAACCTTCCAGTTCTATATATTCTATATATATATACTTATATATACTATATCTAGCTAGATAAGAATATGAAGTTCTATTTTAGAGAATTTAAATAAGATTCTAAATAGAAAGAAGATTAAAAGATATAAAAATAGAATATAAGAATAGAAAATAAAGAGAAAAAATGATGAAGACAATAAAACCATGGTTACGTTTCCATATTAAAGTAAAATATAGTACTTCATTTTTTTCTTTATCTTAATGCCCCTTGGTGTTCCAAAAGTACCTTTTCGGAGTCCTGGAGAGGAAGATGCAGCTTGGGTTGACGTATAGTGCGACTTGTCAGACAGATTGGTCATATGGTATTTCTCCGTTATCTCCCTCGATCGAGTATTCTCTGTTTCGCCCAATCCAATAAATATATATTCATTTATTGAACCATCAATAATTCGGAGCGTGAAGCACAATAATTCCTACTGGGGATCAATATTATCAATTAAAATAATTGATGGTTTACTTGGACTGATAAAAGAAAGTATCCAGGCTCCGTTCAAAGAATACCAAATTGTAAATGGTAAGAGTAAAAGTAATAGAACGGGAGTGTAAATGTAGTAATTCTGAAATAAAGAATATAAAAAGAAAATAGAAATTTCATTAAATTCTTAATAATCTATTAAATTCATTATTAATGAAATAGAATATAACTTACTATAAGAGAATCTATTTTGTAGAATATATAATAATTACACGATTACTGCTTGTATCATAGACTATTATTAGACTTACTATAGGGATAATCTTAAACTGCCTACCAATGGAGTAGTATGATGAATACATCGAATATTTTTTGTAAAGGTATGAAAAATTGAAAAAAAAAAAAGAAGTGGTACTGGAATCATTTGACCTATATGCTCAAATGGAATTCGGGCAAATATTCCCCCGGAGTAGAACAAGAACCTAAAAGAATTGAAAGGGCCATTCAGGAACAAGAAAATGACATCGTAATTTGAATTTCGATGAAACAATACATCAATGAGAGGTTAGTTCAATAAGTTCATAAAATTCTTTTTGATTTTCTACATTATAGAATATAGGGAAGGGGAAGGAGAGCAAAACTCATGTTAAAAAAAAAAGAAATAGGATTGGAATCGACACATTGATTTTTTTTCGCAATTCTTTCGAACCGTATGCATCCAAAGGTGCACGTACGGTTCCTCAGGGATACAATTTTGCCCTAATCAACCGACTTCATCGAGAAAGATTACTTTTTTTAGGCCAAGAGGTTGATAGCGAGATCTCGAATCAACTTGTTGGTCTCATGATATATCTCAGTATAGAAGATGATACTAGGGATCTTTATTTGTTTATAAATTCTCCAGGCGGATGGGTAATACCAGGAATAGCCATTTATGATACTATGCAATTTGTGTCACCGGATGTACATACAATATGTATGGGATTAGCCGCTTCAATGGGATCTTTCGTTCTGGTCGGAGGAGAAATTACCAAACGTCTAGCATTCCCTCACGCTTGGCGCCAATGAGTTTTTTTATTTGAGAAAAAAAAAGAATACTATGCCTTCGCTGTATCGAATATGAATGAAATAAAGAATAAGTAATAATAGCATGGCAATTCGAGTTCGATATGAACAAACCTTTATTGTTTTTTTCTAACATGAGATTTTGTATCGAGATAGTAGTATGAAAGAAGGGTTATTCCCAATTTGATTTTATGTGTCAAGCAAGAGTCAATTTCAGCGTCACAAACCCTTATTCTTCCACACCAGAAGTCTCTTTCTTATTTTTATGTTATGAGAGAAAGAGTTAAAAAAAAATGGAAAAAATCATTTGATCCTTCTTGGATCCTATCAAAAAAAACTTTGGGATTGCTAATCCACAGACGAGATAAATATAGAAAGCAACAGAACCATCATAGTATCTTTTTAACTACTACGAAAGGAAGGGTGGTAAATGGATCATTTAACGATTTGGATCGGATAGGTTCTATTTATTCTTTTCGATAGAATAGCTTCTATCGAAAAGATAAATTCCATTGCAGAGCCGTATGCAATGTACAAAAGATGCCCGTACGGTTGTTTAATTCTATTTTTTATTGTTATTTTGATTCCCCCTTACTTTAATACTTTAACCCAATCGTGCAATATATAGATAGAAGAACCATTCATGATGTTATATCAATATCATCAGGGTTATGATTCACCAACCTGCTAGTTCTTTTTACGAGGCACAAGCAGGGGAATTTATTCTGGAAGCAGAAGAACTATTGAAGCTTCGCGAAACTCTCACAAAAGTTTATGTACAAAGAACGGGCAACCCTTTATGGGTTATATCCGAAGATATGGAAAGGGATGTTTTTATGTCAGCAACAGAAGCCCAAGCTCATGGCATCGTTGATCTTGTAGCGGTCGAAAATGATAATACTGGGGATTCCATATAAATATACGAATTCCTTTTAAAAATTGGAATTTCCCGTGTGAATAGAAATCATTCATAATCATCAACCATCAGGTTAAGATCGATCTAAACCAACCCGTTCTATTCTATTTAGAATGAGATTCTATAGACACGCCATGCCAACCATTAAACAACTTATTAGAAACGCACGACAGCCAATAAGAAATGTCACGAAATCTCCCGCTCTTCGAGGATGTCCTCAGCGTCGAGGAACATGTACTAGGGTGTATGTGCGACTCGTTCAGTTCAGATCATGAGTTTGAAAAATGTAAAAGTTTTTTACAGTATCAACGACCACTATCAATGAATTAGGATAGATATAGTGAAAGACGGCCTTTTAATTGACTAGTATCTAAAAATGAAGATCTATAATCTACTTAATTATGTTATGAATTTATGGTTTCTATTGGTGCAAATCCAATCACTCCATTTGAGATGAGAAGGAATTCTCCATTGGTAACAAATAGTTATCCATTAAGCGGAGGAAAAAGGTTATGCTCCTATTCCTTTTCTTGAAAAAACGGACTAACAGGGTCAGCTACCTAGCCAACTTTCAGAATTAAATGCCGTCACTGTATGGATAGCTTTTTTGTGAAAAGGACTATTACTTTATAATTCTAATTGAAAAATGAATGGGTAGAGCCAAATAGAGCCAAAGAGTGTGAACTATACAAGTTCACGATAAAAATTCGATGAAATGAAAGAAGAGGCTCCGGTGTATAGAGAGGACCTCACCGTTTCAGAAGTTACCATAGAAACGAGGAAACCCACTATTCTTTTTTATTTAGTAGCATTTTAATTTCTTATTTCCAGGCGAGATACCTTGAAGAAAGAAAAATCGTGGTCGGGAAGGTCATAGTCGCAAAAGCCATTGGAATTTATATTTTATATATTGGAAGAATCCGTTTTGTTATTAATCGACCGGAGGAAAAGGATGACTGAAAGAAGAGAAATCAATTAGTTATTCAAGAAGATTTCATTTGATTCAATGACCAGAGTTAAACGAGGATATACAGCTCGGAGACGTCGAAAAAAGATTCGTTTATTTGCATCAACCTTTATAGGGGCTCATTCAAGACTTACTCGAACAACTACTCAACAAAGAATGAGAGCTTTGGTTTCTTCTCATCGAGATAGGAGCAGGAAAAAGAGATATTTTCGTCGTTTGTGGATCACTCGGATAAATGCGGTAACTCGTGAGGATAGGCTATTCTATAGTTATAGCCTATTCATCCACAATCTGTACAAGAGACAATTGCTTCTGAATCGTAAAATACTTGCGCAAATAGCCCTATCAAATAATAATTGTTTTGATATTATTTCAAATAAAATCATTAATCAAAAATAAAAAAAAAAAAAAAGAAAAGAATACAAATTAAATAAAGGAATAAAAGAATCTTCATTATTATATAGGAAACAAGAATGATTGAAACAGGATTTCCCGGAGAATGGACTCCGGGAAGATAGAAGAAAAAGAAATGAAGATTTGAGTAGTAGGAATAAAAGATTTCTTTCCCATTTTTACTTTTTTATAATTTGAGAGTTTATAATACAAGAATCAAATCTGGATTCTAGTTTTTTTTCGAGCAAAAAATTCATATTAATATGAGCTTGAGTTCCGATTGGACTTTTGAAGAGTCTATCTATTTATTTTTGGTTCTAGGGATCGATTCCACTCTCTCCAATTGTTTCTCATTATTACGAAAAGGTAACAAAGATAAAATACGAGCTTGTTTTATAGCAATAGTAATTAATCGTTGTTGTTTCAAAGTTAACCTATTTGTCCGTCTAGATAATATTTTTCCTTGTTCACTAAGAAATCGACTAATTAAACTCATGTTTCTATAATCGATTCGATCCCCCGATCCGATTGGGGGTAAACGTCTACGAAAAGATCGCTTGGATTTACGAAAAGGTTGTTTGGATTTATCCATGGTTTGTTTATTCCTTCTATATATCTATATAAAATAATCTATAAAATAGAATACTTTTTTTTATTCATTTAATTAAGATTCGACCAAAATAGGATTTGGTTTGTATTATATATGTTAAGATGTAAAGTTCTTAGTCTTCCCACTACTTGTAAAAATCAAACAAGCATTCCATTACATCTATTTCTTTATTTCCCCATGAATTGTATACTTTTGACAATAGCGACAAAATTTTCTAAATTCTAGTCGATTGGGTGTATTGTGTCGATTCTTTTGAGTAATATATCTAGAAATGCCCGGCGATTTTTTATTGACACCCTTTCGAACACAACAGGTACATTCCAAAATAACTATAATTCTAATATCTTTACCCTTGGCCATGAACCTCCTTTTCATTTTGGATCGACTTCACTTTAGAACTCTCTTCATTTTCTTTTTGATCCGAACCAAAGAAAAAGAAAAAAGAATCTATATTCTATATCTATACTATATTAATAAAAGTTATTAACTAGAAATGTAATTTGTAAATATTTTCTTTTTCTAATTCTAAATTAGAATAATTTGAATGACTTCTAAGTACTATAATCTAAAAAAGAATTACTATTAAATTACTATTAATTAATATAACTAAAAAAAAAAAGAGTCATATTCATTAATAGAATAATATTACGAATATCGTAATAATTAATTAATACAATTTTTTCTAACTAGGAATTCTTCCTATCCTAATCTCAGTATATTCTTCTTCTTTCTATGTTAGAATTTTGTGGAACCGCCCCTAGACTGGATCCACATTTCCATTTATTTTCCAAAAAATTCTATCGTAGATTCACTGTATTTTGACTGAGGTTCGATACACTCTTTCTTCTTTGAGAATAGAAAAGAAAAAGGAGGCGAAATTGGAGCCATGTTACGTAGAATTGTATCTCAAATATTCTTCATTTTTTCACAGATCAATAAAAGAATTCAATCAAGATGAAAAAAAGGGGAATGACAAGGCATCTGGAAATAAACGATTAATT